TAAATCACTTAGTGGAAAATGTCCCGAATAAACCCAACGAGTAACTAATAATCCTGTTATACAGGAAAAAGTCATTATCATCCCCTTTTCGGATGAATCATATAATTTTACGATTTCATCGACTAAAAAAGTTATGAAATGAATTGTAATTACAATTGAAACAATCGAAAAAGAAATATGAGTTAATATATGCTCTAAAGTTGAAAATATCATAATTTTTTTTAAGGAGTCCCATAATTATAAAAAGGAAATCGGAAATTGAATTCATTATAGGATCTATTTACTTTTTTTAGGAGATGACATGCCGCCACTCGGACTCGAACCGAGATGCTCTAGCACTGCTTCCTAAGAGCAGCGTGTCTACCAATTTCACCATAGCGGCTTGTCTTGAATTCATAATACCCTATGAATAAGCAATCGTCTAGATTTAAGAATTAAATTGTTGCAATATTTTTTAGGAAAGATTCAAATTGATGAATAAAAATTCGTTCAAATAGGTATTTGAAGGTTCATTATTTGAATTTAGGCTCTTAGTTTTAGTGTGTATTTTAGACTCTCCTCGACTTGAACTCTTGGAAAACTAGATAGTCCAACTATGAATTAAGGGATAGAACCCCCCCCAAAAAAAAACATTTTTGTTTTGTTTTAATGAACTGTTTTTGATTTATTTGATTTCAAACATCGAAACCAAAAAATCCATTTTATCAATGAACAAAAAAATTTTGGATCAGTAAAAATTGACACATATTTATCCAAAAAAATTTGTTAAGTGTTTTTGAGTGGATTGATGGCAATAAATATATGGGAATCTATATAGGAATTCATAGAAAATCCAAAAAGAAGAAAGTTGCACAAAAAGGTTTAGAATTTTAATCAATTAGTTTCAATGATTTTGATTTTTTACTCGCCTTTCTATAGAGAAAACGTGGATCTAGAGAAAAAAGAAAACCTTATAAACCTTATATTCTTATATTATTGCTTATATTATTGTAAGAAACAGGCTGATGGGGAAAATAATACTCCCCACCTTGGAAATGAGAAAATATACTAAAAAGACAATTACGTATCTTATGTTTTTTTGTCAAAAAAAAAAGGATTCTTTTTTTTTTTTTAATTCAGTACGGTAAAGAGAAAAATCCTTATTCTAATTCTAAGAGCGAAACGAATTCCATTTCCTATTGATTAACTCAACAGGGAATAGAAAGCGGGAATTTTATTTTCGAAACGAAATGAGTCAATTTTTGAGTCAAACCGATTCAGATTATTGTAACATGTTATGTTTTATTACTTATTTTATTTGTTTGTTGCACAAAAAAACTTTTGGAATTCCCGGTAGAAATAGATTTCCCTAAGGAAAACGCTTTTAACGCTGCCCAATACCCCTTCTTTTTCCAAAAATTTTTACGAATACGCTTTTTTGATGCAGAAGTACGTTTTTTTGGAACTGCCATTTAAATAAAAATTAAGAGATTACTCATTGGTATAGCTGGATGTGAAAGACATCTATTGTTCAAAAGAAATTTGCGCTTTGCCAATTCATTATGTATTTCTTTTCTAGATAATATTTTTGATTCTAAAATCAAAAAGAATACATAAGATGCGTGAAAGATATGGGAAAATAGCATAAACTATTTTTATTACTAAAAAAAAAGAATATTCTTTTTTTTTTAGTAACTTGTCAAATTCGCGAAAAATATGCCTAATTTAACTTGAATTTGAAAGTTCGAAGGAAACTAGTAATTAATCTGCTTTTTTCATATGATTTGACCAATTGTAACTTCTTGATTTGAATATTTGAAGTATTTAGCAGAAACTTCTAAAGAATAAGTATAAAAAGAAATAAAAATTCAAAAATTCTATTTCTATTTAAGTTATTAAGTTAGTGCATATCTTTATTTTTTTATTGACTCCTTTCAAAAAGAGGTAAGATCCGGTGAATCGGAAACAATTAATATTAATTAAGAATTAAAAAACTTTTTTTATGGAACAGACATATCAATATGCGTGGATCATACCTTTCCTTCCACTTCCAGTTCCTATGTTAATAGGAGTGGGACTTCTTCTTTTTCCGACAGCAACAAAAAATCTCCGTCGTATGTGGGCTTTTTCGAGTATTTTATTGTTAAGTATAGTCATGATTTTTTCAACTAATCTGTCTATTCAGCAAATAAAAAGTAGTTCTATCTATCAATATGTATGGTCTTGGACTCTCGATAATGATTTTTCTTTAGAATTCGGCTACTTGATCGATCCACTTACTTCTATTATGTCAATGTTAATCACTACTGTTGGAATTATGGTTCTTATTTATAGTGATAATTATATGGCTCACGATCAAGGATACTTGAGATTTTTTGCTTATATGAGTTTTTTCAGTACTTCGATGTTGGGATTAGTTACTAGTTCTAATTTGATACAAATTTATATTTTTTGGGAATTGGTTGGAATGTGTTCCTATCTATTAATAGGGTTTTGGTTCACACGAACTCCTGCAGCAAAT